TTAGGTAGCGCCAATCCAATAGATAAGAATTCTTTCGTTTTTTTTTCTTTATTATTATTATTTATTACACCTGAAAATTCTTAATTGGTTAGTTGTAAATAGCCCCAGACCGTGTAACAAAGGAGTATCCCGGACCTACACCGAGGTATTGACGGCGATTCTCAAATATCGCAGAACAGAATGGGATACGATGAGCTAGAATGCAATAGGAACAAAGACACAGGGAACGGGTTACCTACTCTTAACGGTCAAAGCGAACCCTTTCATTCCGAATTAAAGAATTCCGAATTAAAGAATTCGGAATGAATCAAATCTCCTCAAGTAGGATTCGAACCTACGACCAGTCAGTTAACAGCCGACCGCTCTACCGCTGAGCTACTGAGGAACAACAGGGGGTTGATTTTCAAATCTTTTTTCATATAAAAATAATAATCCATAAATTAGATTATAAAAGAGAAAAGTCTTTCTTTTCTCTTTTATAAAGAGAAATCCAAAAATAACCACAAAGGAGGTCATCATGATTGTCAAATCTTTTATAAAAGGATACTATCCTTTTGCATGAATTCCGTCGTTGTGGTCGGACTCTATTATGGATTTCTGACCCTATTCTCCATAGGGCCCTCTTATCTCTTCCTTTTCCGAGCTTGGGTTATGGAAGAAGGAACCGAGAAGAAAGTAGCAGCAACAACAGGTTTTATTATGGGACAGCTCATAATGTTCATATCGATCTATTATGCGCCTCTGCATCTAGTATTGGGTAAACCTCATACAATAACTGTCCTGTATCTACCATATCTTTTAATTCATTTTGTCTTGAACAATACGAACAAAGAATTGATTAATTCAGAATTAACTAGAAATTCAATGCGTAATCTTAGCATTCAATGTGTATTCCTGAATCATCTCATTTTTCAATTATTCAACCATTTTCTTTTACCAAGTTCAATCTCAGTCCGATTAGTCAACATTTATCTGTTTCGATGCAACAACAAGATATTTTTTATAATAAGTAGTTTTTTTGGTTGGTTAATTGGTCCAATTTTCTTACTAAAATGGATTGAATGGGTATTAGATTGGCTAAATTCAAATAAGTTTATTCAACTTCGTATTCAAAAAAGTATACTTTAATATACGTATATAAAAAAGAGGGCGCATTGTGTTAGAATGGAGAGATTCTATGCATCGCATCTTTACCATTAGTTTATTTGTTATTAGCCTGTACCACTTGGGAAAAGCACCATCGCCCATTTTGACTTACAAATTTGGTAAGGAACTGAAAAAACCCTCAATCAAGAAAGCTGGGTTGGAGCTGGAGGATGAGGAGGAGTTAGAGGGTAAGGAGAAAAAAGAGAAAAATGAAGAAATAGAAAGAACTTCTAAAATGGATGAAAAAGAACAGGAGGTATTTTCCGAAGAAAATTATTCGGAAAGAGGAGATGATTCAAGAAAGAAAGAATCAGGACTTCTTAACAAAATTCAGATTATTATATATACCAAATTCCAATAAAAATAAGTGGCATTCTGATTTTATTACTGATCAATAACAATATATATCAATAAAGGGGGGCTTCCATTTTATGGCAAAAAACGCATATATACCGCTTATTTCACAAGAAAAAATAAAAGAAAGCCCGGGGTCTGTTGAATTTCAAGTATTCGGTTTCACAAATAGGATACGAAGACTTACTTCACATTTAGAATTCCACAGAAAAGACTATTTATCTCAAAGGGGCCTACGTAAAATTCTGGGAAAACGACAACGACTCCTGTCTTATCTGTCAAAGAAAAATAAAATACATTATCAAAAATTAATTAATCAATTGGATATTCCAGAGTCAAAAACTCGTTAATTTCAAGAGTCATTTTTGAATTATTTGATTTATTAGATCTTGAATTTTGATGAACTTTGTTTTTTTTTTCGTTTTAAGCAATTGATGGAAGAAAAAGTTGAGAAAAAATCTATGAATGTCCCAGCTACAAGAAAAGACTTCATGATAGTGAATATGGGTCCCCACCATCCATCAATGCACGGTGTTCTTCGACTCATTGTAACTCTAGATGGTGAAGATGTTATTGACTGTGAACCAATATTGGGTTATTTACACAGAGGGATGGAAAAAATTGCGGAAAACCGAACAATTATACAATATCTGCCTTATGTAACACGCTGGGATTATTTAGCCACTATGTTCACAGAAGCAATAACCGTAAATGGACCGGAGCAGTTAGGAAATATTCAAGTACCAAAAAGAGCCAGCTACATCAGGGTAATTATGTTGGAGTTGAGTCGTATAGCCTCTCACCTGCTATGGCTTGGACCTTTTATGGCGGATATTGGTGCACAAACCCCCTTCTTCTATATTTTCAGAGAAAGAGAATTTATTTATGATTTATTCGAGGCTGCCACCGGTATGAGAATGATGCATAATTATTTTCGTATCGGGGGAGTAGCGGCCGATTTACCTCATGGCTGGATAGATAAATGTTTGGATTTCTGTGATTTTTTTTTAACAGGGGTTGTTGAATATCAAAAACTTATTACGCGAAATCCCATTTTTTTAGAACGGGTTGAGGGAGTAGGCATTATTGGTGGAGAAGAGGTAATAAATTGGGGTTTATCAGGACCAATGCTGCGAGCTTCTGGAATACAATGGGATCTTCGTAAAGTTGATCATTATGAATGTTACGGGGAAGTTGATTGGGAAGTTCAATGGCAAAAAGAAGGAGATTCTTTAGCTCGTTATTTAGTCCGAATTGCTGAAATGACGGAATCTGTAAAAATTATTCAGCGGGCTCTCGAAGGAATTCCGGGGGGTCCATATGAGAATTTAGAAATCCGATGCTTTGATAGAGAAAGGGATCCAGGCTGGAATGATTTTGAATATGGATTCATTAGTAAAAAACCTTCTCCTACTTTTGAATTGCCGAAACAAGAACTTTATGTGAGAGTTGAAGCCCCAAAGGGAGAATTAGGAATTTTTCTAATAGGAGATCAGAATGGTTTTCCTTGGAGATGGAAAATTCGTCCACCAGGTTTTATTAATTTGCAAATTCTTCCTCAGTTAGTTAAAAGAATGAAATTGGCCGATATTATGACGATACTAGGTAGCATAGACATCATTATGGGAGAAGTTGATCGTTGAAATGATAACTGATATAACAGAAGGACAAGATATCAATTCTTTTTCCAGATTGGAGTCTTTAAAAGAGGTTTATGGAGTTATATGGGGACTTTTCCCTATTTTGACTCTTGTATTGGGAATCACACTAGGTGTACTGGTAATTGTATGGCTCGAAAGAGAAATAGCCTCAGGGATACAACAGCGTATTGGACCTGAGTACGCCGGTCCTTTGGGAATTCTTCAATCTCTGGCAGATGGGACAAAACTACTTTTCAAAGAGAATCTCTTTCCATCTAGGGGAGATACCCGTTTATTCAGTATCGGACCATCCCTATCAGTCATATCAATTCTACTAAGCTATTCGGTAATTCCTTTTGGCTATAACTTTGTTTTAGTTGATCTAAATATAGGTGTTTTTTTATGGATTGCTATTTCGAGTACTGCTCCCATTGGACTTCTTATGTCAGGATATGGGTCAAATAATAAATATTCCTTTTTGGGTGGTTTACGAGCTGCTGCTCAATCGATTAGTTATGAAATACCATTAACTCTATGTGTGTTATCAATATCTCTACGTGCGATTCGCTGAGACCGAAATTTTTCCATATTCCTTTCTTTCCAGGAAAGAGATCAAAAAAATTGAATAGATATTCTCATCCTTTTATTCATTGTTTGGAATTTGGATTGATGAAATCAATCAGATAGTTATATGAGTGAAATAAAACAGCCCCCGTCTAATTTCCATTTAGATATATATATCTATTCAAATTCATATACAAATTCAATTAGAATTAGAATGTATATAATTAATATACTATGATTGGAATTTGCAGTAAAAAAATGAAGTCTCATTTTCCATGTATAAGAATGGAAGGGAAAAAAGAAAAAAAATGAGAAGCGGCAAGGCCGTTTACCCCAAGATCGGTTTCCTGTCTTGAAGCGGGCTCAAAAAACCAATCCCATTAAGTTTTCACTACCCTTTGTATGATATGAATTACCATGCACATATTAACATAAGCGGGATTGATAAAAAATGAGTGGATGGTTAGAAGCACCAAGATACGCAAAGGATTTGTAATAGAGATTATGAAAATTATACAAAAAAACATTTCCGCATAATTCTTAAGATATCTAATAATAAGATAATAGATAATAATAGAAAAAGAATAATAATTGGGACTTGAAGTTAGTAGAAAGAATCAAGCAGTACTCCCCACAATTCCAATCCAGAGTATGCTCCTATCCACCAATTATATAAATGGCTATCAGAAACGAATTAATCCTTTACTTTTCTTTTTCTTTATTTTTATAAGAGAAGTCCCCTTTTGACCAGAAAGAAGACTAGCAACGAAAAAATAGAAAGAATAATACAATTCAAATAAAAAAAAAAGGGGGGGGGGAGTTCCTATTTTTTTTATTCTTTCTTGTATCCATATTTCTGGAAATCGAATTTATCTCAGAATTTCGAAATTAATGGAATGTCTAATCCTTTTTCGTTATAGAAAAGGATGGGTTGTGGATATTTCTACAAGGAATATCTTGTTGAAAAATGAAGTTATTACTCAAAAGATTTCAATTATTAAAGGATGAGATCAATTCAGAAGTACCTTTCTTATTATCTTATTATATAGTTATATATTTATTATAACAGACAGAATTGAATTGGTCGAATTCAGGACCGTATAAAAAATGAGTATCCTATCTATCCTACAGACATATCAAGAAAAAGAATTGGCCCGGTCCTTAGATTTACTTATGGCCTTCGAGGAGCCGTATGAGGTGAAAATCTCACGTACGGTTCTGTAATAGCGATGGGAACAGTAATGTTATCACCGACTATCATTCTCTAACAGCTCAAGTACAGTTGATATCGTTGGTACACAATCAAAATATGGTTTTTGGGGGTGGAATTTGTGGCGGCAACCTATAGGGTTTATTGTTTTTATGATTTCTTCCCTAGCGGAATGTGAGAGATTACCTTTTGATTTACCAGAGGCAGAAGAAGAATTAGTAGCAGGTTATCAAACCGAATATTCGGGTATCAAATTTGGTTTATTTTACGTTGCTTCTTATTTAAACCTATTAGTTTCTTCATTATTTGTAACAGTTCTTTACTTGGGCGGTTGGAATATATCTATGCCGTACATATTTGTTTCTGATTTTTTTGAAATAAAAAAAGTATGTGAAATTTTTGAAACGACAATTTGTATCTTTATTACATTAGCAAAAACTTATTTGTTCTTGTTCATTTCTATCACAACAAGATGGACTTTACCTAGGCTAAGAATGGACCAACTATTAAATCTTGGATGGAAATTTCTTTTACCTATCTCTCTCGGCAATCTATTATTAACAACTTCGTCCCAACTTCTTTCCTTGTAAAAGAATATTTAATAACTTGTCTCAAATTAAACAAGAGAAAAAAACAAAATCAATTTTTTTTTTTAGATATTCACGATATGTTCCTTATGGTAACTGGGCTCATGAATTATGGTCAACAAACAGTACGAGCTGCAAGGTACATTGGTCAAAGTTTCATGATTACCTTATCCCACGCAAACCGTTTACCCGTAACTATTCAATATCCTTATGAAAAATTAATCACATTGGAGCGTTTCCGCGGTCGAATCCATTTTGAATTTGATAAATGCATTGCTTGTGAAGTATGTGTTCGTGTATGTCCTATAGATCTACCCGTTGTTGATTGGAAACTGGAAACTAATATTCGAAAGAAACGATTGCTTAATTACAGTATTGATTTCGGGATCTGTATATTTTGTGGTAACTGCGTTGAGTATTGTCCAACAAATTGTTTATCAATGACTGAAGAATATGAACTTTCTGCTTATGATCGACATGAATTGAATTATAATCAAATTGCTTTGGGACGTTTACCAGTGTCAGTAATTAACGATTATACAATTCGAACAATTTTCAATTTGTCCCAGCTCAAATCAATTTCAAAATCTCCTTAACTCATAAAAAGGAAAAAATAGATCCATTTCTATTCGAAATTGATATATATATATTCTAATAGTCTATTTAGATTTCGAATAGAATGAATTCGAAATAGAATAGAATTCATCCTTAATATTCTAAAAAAAAATATTTAAATAGAAAAAAAAAAAACAAAAAAAATAAATAAAATAATCGAAAATCTATTATAAGAAAAAGAAACAAGAAGAAATTCCTTTTAAAAATTTGTATCAACAAGGTCATGTACGCCCTTTTCGTTCTAGTTTTTTAGCTAATGGATTTATTAGAATCAATACATCATTCTATTTTTATTTTTCTGGGATTAACTCTTGTATTAGGAAGTCTTGGAGTCGTATTCCTTACCAGTCCAATTCATTCTGCCTTTTCTTTAGGACTGGTTCTTGTTTGTATATCTTTATTCTATATTTTATCAAATTCTCACTTTGTAGCAGCAGCACAGCTGCTTATTTATGTAGGAGCTATAAATGTTTTAATCTTATTTGCTGTGATGTTTATCAATAGTTCAGAATATTACAAAGAGTTGAACCTTTTAACCTTTGGGGATGGTTTTACTTTGACTATTTGTATAAGTATTTTTGTATCACTAATTACTATTATTCCAGATACATCGTGGTATGGTATTATTTGGACTACAACGTCAAATCAAATCATCGAACAAGATTTAATAAGTAATAGTCAACAAATTGGAATTCATCTATCAACTGATTTTTTTCTTTCATTTGAATTTATTTCAATAATCCTTTTAGTTGCTTTGATAGGTTCAATTAATGTAGCTCGTCATTAATAAATACTTAAAACTCAAATAGATAAATCAAATTGTTGGATCTTATCACATAGATTTTTTTCTAAAAAAAATATTTCATATTTTTTTTTATTTCGAACCTATTTCTTACACATTTGTTATATTCTCTGTTTAATTGAATCTATTGAATTGTTGTTTATATTGAAATAAATTCAAATGGATAAGGAGTTGATCAATGATGCTCGAATATGTACTTGCTTTGAGTGCCTATTTATTTTCGATCGGTATCTATGGATTGATCACGAGCAGAAATTTAGTTCGAGCTCTTATGTGTCTTGAACTTATATTAAATGCGGTCAATTTGAATTTTGTAACATTTTCTGATTTTTTTGATAGTCGTCAATTAAAAGGAAATATTTTTTCCATTTTTGTTATAGCTACTGCAGCTGCTGAAGCTGCTATTGGATTGGCTATTCTTTCAGCAATTTATCGTAACAGAAAATCCATTCGTATAAATCAATCGAATTTGTTAAATAAATAAATTGATCATAAAAAGGTAAATATTAAGATTCCAATATTAATTCATTCGAACGAGGATGTATGTACTGGATTGTATGGTACGTAGATTGTATTTATGAAAATTTAGTAAATCAAAGTATCCTGGCCCTCTCTTATTAGTTTTTCCAAAAAAAAATAAGATTGATTATTAAAATCACAGTAAATCATCGATCCATCTTGTGTATAAATATATGATTAATTTAAGAATTTACTAGATAGAAAATAGAAAATAAAAAGTAGATGAAATGTCGCATTCAGTAAAGATTTATGATACATGTATAGGGTGTACTCAATGTGTTCGAGCCTGCCCCACGGATGTATTAGAAATGATACCTTGGGACGGATGTAAAGCTAAGCAAATAGCTTCTGCTCCAAGAACAGAAGATTGTGTCGGGTGTAAAAGATGTGAATCCGCTTGTCCAACCGATTTTTTAAGTGTTCGAGTTTATTTAGGGGATGAAACAACTCGCAGTATGGGTATAGCTTATTGATATATACCACAAATACTACATTAATACTATAAATTATTTTTTTTTTTTTTTTTTACTTACCAATATGAGTGCTCAATATATTCAAAAATATATTGAGCACTCATATTGGTCTCAAGCATATCTTATTTTTACTACGAATTTTTTTCCTTGGTTAACCATAATTGTAGTTTTTCCAATATCCGCAGGTTCTTTAATCTTTTTATTGCCTCATAAAGGCAATAAGATAATTCGATGGTATACTATTTATATTTCTATAATAGAGCTTCTTCTAATAACCTATGCATTCTCTTATCATTTCCAATTAAACGATCCATTAATCCAACTGAAAGAGACGTATAAATGGATCAATTTTTTTGATTTTTACTGGAGATTGGGAATAGATGGACTTTCGATAGCACCCATTTTATTGACAGGATTTATTACCACTTTAGCAACTTTAGCGGCTCGGCCAGTTACTCGGGAATCTCGATTATTCTATTTCTTAATGTTAGCAATGTATAGCGGTCAAATAGGATTATTTTCTTCTCAAGATATTTTACTTTTTTTTGTCATGTGGGAATTAGAATTAATTCCAGTTTATATACTTTTATTCATGTGGGGAGGTAAAAAGCGTTTGTACTCAGCCACAAAGTTTATTTTGTACACAGCAGGAAGTTCTGTTTTTTTATTAATGGGAGTTTTAGGTATCGGTTTATATGGCTCCAACGAACCAACATTATATTTTGAAACATTATCGAATAAATATTATTCGGGAACACTCGAATTAATATTCTATTTTGGATTTCTTATTGCTTTTGCTGTCAAATTGCCGATTTTACCCTTACATACGTGGTTACCAGACACTCATGGAGAGGCCCATTATAGTACTTGTATGCTTTTAGCTGGAATTTTATTAAAAATGGGAGCATATGGATTGGTTCGAATTAATATGGAATTATTACCTCACGCTCATTCTATAGTTTCTCCATGGTTAATAGGATTAGGGACAATTCAAATAATCTATGCAGCTTCAACATCTCTGGGTCAACGAAATATCAAAAAACGAATAGCCTATTCTTCTGTATCTCATATGGGTTTCATAATTATAGGAATAGGTTCCCTAAGCGACACGGGACTCAACGGATCCCTTTTACAAATAATTTCGCACGGATTTATCGGCGCTGCACTCTTTTTCTTGGCAGGAACGAGTTACGATAGAATACGTCTTTCTTATCTGGACGAAATGGGGGGAATGGCTATCTCAATTCCAAAAATTTTCACGATGTTCAGTATCTTATCGATGGCTTCTCTTGCATTACCGGGTATGAGTGGTTTTGTTGCAGAATTGATCGTCTTTTTTGGAATAGTTAACAGTCAGAAATATTTTTTAATAACAAAAATAATGATTACGTTTCTAATGGGAATTGGATTAATATTAACCCCTATTTATTTATTATCTATGCTACGACAGACGTTCTATGGCTACAAGATTTTAAATGTATTTAATTCTGATTTTTTGGATTCTGGGCCGCGCGAATTATTTCTTTCTATTTGCATTCTTATACCGGTAATCGGTATTGGTCTTTATCCGGATCTCGTTTTTTCATTTTCAGTTGAGAAGGTTGAAGTTATTCTATCGAATTTCTTTTTATAGATGGTTGTGCTGAATAAAACCAACCAATCCGAAAAAAAGGAAATACTTTTTTTGAAGAGTGTCCCTTGTATAATAACAATATAATAAAAAAAAAGGAGGAGATATCCTTCTTTATTTCAATTAGCTTTAGGTAGCCAGAATAAGTTGGAATTGTAAACGGGTATGGCGGGTGTTTGTGAGAACCTCAAAAAATCATTTAATTTTAAAATGGAAGGGGTTCTCGACGTATTTGAGAGGTTTTCATATTTTGATATATAGATAAGAGATTCTATTTATATAGTGACATTTATATAGTGACTATGCTTAGATTTCTAAAACTTTTTATCCCATAAATGAAACAAATGAGCCATAACTGTGGAGTCCTATTCCTAACAAATTGATTCCAAAGTAACATATCCAAATTATAAAAAAGCCAGTGGAGGCAATAATTGCGGAATTTACACCTTCCCAGTTCTTAGTTTTTCTAATATGTAAATAGATTGTAAATATTATCCAAGTAATAAATGCCCAAGTTTCTTTTGGATCCCAATTCCAATAGGATCCCCATGCCTCATTAGCCCATACCGCTCCTGAAAGAATACCTATCGTTAAAAGGCTAAATCCCAGGCTAATAATACGAGAACTCCAACGATCCAATTGATTCGTCAATTGGGATCGGTAATAATTTCTAAAATAAAGAAATGGAGTGTTTTCTAAAACATTATTTTTTTCGCTGATGTATTTGATCTTACCTAGGTAAAATCGCCCATTTAATAAATTAGGGCTTTTATGAGAAATCCTAATTTCGTTTTGAAATGTAATGACTAAAAGAGCTACTGAGAGTAGTGATCCACATAAAAGAGCGGCATAGCTCAGTACCATCATACTTACGTGCATCATTAACCAATGTGATTGGAGAGCGGGTACTAATATTGCGGACATTTCAGTTAAAAGCCCTGAAGTAGCAAAGCCTTGGGTAAAAATAACACTTGGTGCGATTATTGTGCTTAATCGATTTTTATGTTTTTTGAAATGGAGAACCATATAAAAAATAGATAAACTCCACGAGAGAAAGATTAATGATTCATATAAATTACTTAACGGTAAATGTCTCGAAAAAATCCACCGAGTCATTAATAATCCGGTTATGCAGAGAAAAATGCCTATCATGCCTTTCTCTAACGAATCATGTAGTCCTACGATTTCATTGACTAATAAGGTTATCAAATGGATTGATATTACAATTGAAACAAGGGAAAAGGATATGTGAGTCAATATATGTTCTAAAGTGAAAAATATCATATAAAATAAAAAAAGGACCTGGAGTGGAAATAAAAAATTAAATTGATTATAGGACTTACTCTTTTATCAGATGCCATGCCGCTACTCGGATTCGAACCGAGATGCTCTAGCACTGCTTCCTAAGAGCAGCGTGTCTACCAGTTTCACCATAGCGGCTTTCTTGAAATAAAAATAACCTTTTTTTTAGTCAATCGTCAAGATTGAAGAAGTCAATCCGAATGCAATAAAGATATTTGTTGCATAAACTCAAAATTGGAAACATTCAAATAAATCAAATTGATTAAAAAAAAAACAAGAATCCACCATTCCAATAATCATTTTTTTGTTTTTTTTTTTCAATCCGGGGATTGATCTTTTTTTAGATTAACTTAATAAAACTTAACAAAATAAGGTGTGTAGTTTTTGATATTTTATGGTACCCCCAAATGGCATTTTTATAACTAGAGAGTTTTTAACTTAATTCAGGAAAAAAAAGACTTAAAAGGGGTTTTTCTCAGGTTGATTGTTTAATCATTTTTTTATTATTTTTTTAGTCTTATTGCGTGGATGGGAAAAATGAGAATCCCCATCCAGAAAAAAAAAAAGAGTCTTCGTTTTATCTTTCTATACTAAATAGAATATTGTAAAATTAAGAATGAAACATACTAGGAAAGAGACATTCGGTTTTTTTTTGAATAGATCCTTTTTTATTTTATATTTTATCTTATCATTTCATTATTATATTCTTTATTTATTTAGATTATTATTGAATATTTTGTGTTCTATTATAAAAAAAATAAGAAAATGAAAAAAGAAGATGATTCTTACAATTTTGTTGATTTAAAATAGTACGATATTTGGCTATGTTTCACAAAAAAAACTTTTTGAATTACCTATATAAATCGATTTTGCTAATGAAATAGCTTTCACCGCTACCCAATAACCTTTCCTTTTCCAAAAATTTTTTCGAATTTTTTTTTTGGATATAGAAGTACGTTTTTTTGGGACTGCCATTCAAAAATTTTCCGAAGTTTTTTAGTATTGAATGTGAAAGACATCTAGTGTACGAAAGGAATAGTTCTTTACTATATTAATATTAAATAAAACCATTAAAAAACTATATTCATCTATTTTATAAATTGATTATACTCCCTTAAAAAAAAACTCGACTAAACTAAAGAAATAAAGAATGTAGTTAAACAAAAATCACATACCTTTTCTTTTTATTTAAAGATATATGCTTTTATTTTTTTAATTGAAATAGATCAATTAGTTCCAAAATAAGCTTATTCTTGATTGGTTATGTTGACTCTTTTCATATCAAAATATATTTTTTTTTTGAATTATAACTACTCTTTTTCTATATGTAAATTGTTGTATTATATAATACAGAATACAACAATTTACATATAGAATTTTTATATCTTGATACGACTATCACGAATAAAGGATTTTTTTTATGGAATACATCTATCAATATTTGTGGCTCATACCTTTTATTCCACTTCCAGTCCCCATATTAATCGGGGTAGGACTTATACTTTTTCCGTCAGGAACAACAAACCTTCGTCGTATTTTGTCTATTCCTAGCATTTTTTTGCTAACTATTATTTTTATTTTTTCAGCCGATTTAACTATTCAACAAATAAATAACTGTTGCATCTATCAATATATATGGTCTTGGACTATTAATAATTCTCTTTCTTTCGAATTTGGCTATTTTTTTGATTCACTCACTTCTATTATGTTAATATTAATTACTACTGTTGGAATCCTGATCCTTATTTATAGTGACAATTATATGGTTCACGATCAAGGATATTTAAGATTTTTTTCTTATCTGAGTTTTTTCAATGCTTCGATGTTAGGATTAGTTACGAGTTCCAATTTAATACAAATTTATATTTTTTGGGAATTGGTTGGAATGTGCTCGTATCTATTAATTGGTTTTTGGTTTACGAGACCCGTTGCAGCCAATGCTTGTCAAAAGGCATTTTTAACTAATCGTGTAGGAGATTTTGGTTTATTATTAGGAATTTTAGGTTTTTATTGGATAACAGGAAGTTTTGAATTTCAAGATTTATTTGAAATTTTAAATAATTTAATCGAGACGAATCAAGTTCATTTTCTATTTCTTACTTTATGTGCGTTCTTGATATTTGTTGGTCCGATTGCAAAATCGGCCCAATTCCCTCTTCATGTATGGTTAGCAGATGCTATGGAGGGACCTACTCCTATTTCGGCTCTTATACACGCCGCTACTATGGTAGCCGCGGGAATCTTTCTTGTAGCCCGTCTTCTTCCTCTTTTCATGTACTCACCTTATATAATGAATCTAATAGCCTTGGTAGGTATAATAACAGTTCTCTTAGGAGCTACTTTAGCTCTTTCTCAAAAGGATATTAAGAGGGGGTTGGCTTATTCTACAATGTCTCAATTGGGTTATATGATGTTAGCTCTAGGAATCGGTTCTTATCGAGCTGCCTTATTTCATTTAATTACTCATGCTTATTCCAAAGCATTGTTGTTTTTAGGATCTGGGTCGATTATTCACTCAATGGAACCGATTGTTGGCTATTCTCCACAAAAAAGTCAAAATATAGCTTTTATGGGCGGGTTAACAAAACATGTACCAATTACAAAAACCGCTTTTTTAGCGGGTACACTTTCTCTTTGTGGCATTCCACCTTTTGCTTGTTTTTGGTCCAAAGATGAAATTCTTAACGAAAGTTATTTGTATTCACCCATTTTTGCCATAATAGCTTTTTTTACCGCGGGATTAACTGCATTTTACATGTTTAGGATCTATTTACTTATTTTTGAAGGAAATTTAAACAGTCATTTTCAAAAAATAAATGGAAAAAAGAATAATTTTTTTTTTTCAATCTCCTTATGGGGTAAAGAAGGTAAAAGAATCATCAAAAAAAAAAAATTATTCTTGCTTTTAGTAACAATGAAAAAAAATGAAAGTACTTATTTTTTTGATATTTCGATCAATTCGATGTGTCTTCGTCTTCTTCAAACAAAAAGAATGCGTACTTTTTTTACTATTACTTATTTTGACACTAAAAAGATTTTACCCTATCCTCATGAATCAGACAATGCTATGTTATTCTCTATGCTCGTATTAGTATTATTGACTTTGTTTGTCGGGTTCATTGGAGTTTCTTTCAATCGTGGAGGAGTCGATTTCAACATATTATCTACATTATTAATTCCATCTATCAACCTTTTAGATAAGAATTTAAAGAATTCTTGGGATTGGTATGAATTTGTTAAAAATGCAAGTTTTTCGGTCAGTATAGCTTATTTCGGACTAGTTATAGCGGCTTTTTTATATAAGCCCATTTATTCATCTATACAAAATTTTAACTTAATAAATATTAATTCGAAAAATATTTCGAACAAGGTTTTTAACAATATTCTGAGAGAGACAATATTAAATAGAATATATGCTTGGTCGTATCATCGTGGTTATATTGATGCTTTTATTGGAATAGTATTAAATAAGAGCATAAAAAGATTGGCTAAAATAAATTATCTTTTTGATAGCCGAATAGTCGACGGAATTACAAATGGGATAGGTCTTCAAAGTTTTTTTATGGGAGAGGCTTTTAAATATATGGGGGGTGGTCGAATTTCTTCCTATCTTCTATTGTTTTCATTTTTTCTATTACTCTTTAGATTAATCTGAGGAATTAGAAATAACAGAAAACAAAAAAAAATACAAATTTTTAAAAGGAATTTCTTCTTGTTTCTTTTTCTTATAATAGATTTTCGATTATTTTATTTATTTTTTTTGTTTTTTTTTTTTCTATTTAAATATTTTTTTTTAGAATATTAAGGATGAATTCTATTCTATTTCGAATTCATTCTATTCGAAATCTAAATAGACTATTAGAATATATATATATCAATTTCGAATAGAAATGGATCTATTTTTTCCTTTTTATGAGTTAAGGAGATTTTGAAATTGATTTGAGCTGGGACAAATTGAAAATTGTTCGAATTGTATAATCGTTAATTACTGACACTGGTAAACGTCCCAAAGCAATTTGATTATAATTCAATTCATGTCGATCATAAGCAGAAAGTTCATATTCTTCAGTCATTGATAAACAATTTGTTGGACAATACTCAACGCAGTTACCACAAAATATACAGATCCCGAAATCAATACTGTAATTAAGCAATCGTTTCTTTCGAATATTAGTTTCCAGTTTCCAATCAACAACGGGTAGATCTATAGGACATACACGAACACATACTTCACAAGCAATGCATTTATCAAATTCAAAATGGATTCGACCGCGGAAACGCTCCAATGTGATTAATTTTTCATAAGGATATTGAATAGTTACGGGTAAACGGTTTGCGTGGGATAAGGTAATCATGAAACTTTGACCAATGTACCTTGCAGCTCGTACTGTTTGTTGACCATAATTCATGAGCCCAGTTACCATAAGGAACATATCGTGAATATCTAAAAAAAAAAATTGATTTTGTTTTTTTCTCTTGTTTAATTTGAGACAAGTTATTAAATATTCTTTTACAAGGAAAGAAGTTGGGACGAAGTTGTTAATAATAGATTGCCGAGAGAGATAGGTAAAAGAAATTTCCATCCAAGATTTAATAGTTGGTCCATTCTTAGCCTAGGTAAAGTCCATCTTGTTGTGATAGAAATGAACAAGAACAAATAAGTTTTTGCTAATGTAATAAAGATACAAATTGTCGTTTCAAAAATTTCACATACTTTTTTTATTTCAAAAAAATCAGAAACAAATATGTACGGCATAGATATATTCCAACCGCCCAAGTAAAGAACTGTTACAAATAATGAAGAAACTAATAGGTTTAAATAAGAAGCAACGTAAAATAAACCAAATTTGATACCCGAATATTCGGTTTGATAACCTGCTACTAATTCTTCTTCTGCCTCTGGTAAATCAAAAGGTAATCTCTCACATTCCGCTAGGGAAGAAATCATAAAAACAATAAACCCTATAGGTTGCCGCCACAAATTCCACCCCCAAAAACCATATTTTGATTGTGTACCAACGATATCAACTGTACTTGAGCTGTTAGAGAATGATAGTCGGTGATAACATTACTGTTCCCATCGCTATTACAGAACCGTACGTGAGATTTTCACCTCATACGGCTCCTCGAAGGCCATAAGTAAATCTAAGGACCGGGCCAATTCTTTTTCTTGATATGTCTGTAGGATAGATAGGATACTCATTTTTTATACGGTCCTGAATTCGACCAATTCAATTCTGTCTGTTATAATAAATATATAACTATATAATAAGATAATAAGAAAGGTACTTCTGAATTGATCTCATCCTTTAATAATTGAAATCTTTTGAGTAATAACTTCATTTTTCAACAAGATATTCCTTGTAGAAATATCCACAACCCATCCTTTTCTATAACGAAAAAGGATTAGACATTCCATTAATTTCGAAATTCTGAGATAAATTCGATTTCCAGAAATATGGATACAAGAAAGAATAAAAAAAATAGGAACTCCCCCCCCCCTTTTTTTTTTATTTGAATTGTATTATTCTTTCTATTTTTTCGTTGCTAGTCTTCTTTCTGGTCAAAAGGGGACTTCTCTTATAAAAATAAAGAAAAAGAAAAGTAAAGGATTAATTCGTTTCTGATAGCCATTTATATAATTGGTGGATAGGAGCATACTCTGGATTGGAATTGTGGGGAGTACTGCTTGATTCTTTCTACTAACTTCAAGTCCCAATTATTATTCTTTTTCTATTATTATCTATTATCTTATTATTAGATATCTTAAGAATTATGCGGAAATGTTTTTTTGTATAATTTTCATAATCTCTATTACAAATCCTTTGCGTATCTTGGTGCTTCTAACCATCCACTCATTTTTTATCAATCCCGCTTATGTTAATATGTGCATGGTAATTCATATCATACAAAGGGTAGTGAAAACTTAATGGGATTGGTTTTTTGAGCCCGCTTCAAGACAGGAAACCGATCTTGGGGTAAACGGCCTTGCCGCTTCTCATTTTTTTTCTTTTTTCCCTTCCATTCTTATACATGGAAAATGAGACTTCATTTTTTTACTGCAAATTCCAATCATAGTATATTAATTATATACATTCTAATTCTAATTGAATTTGTATATGAATTTGAATAGATATATATATCTAAATGGAAATTAGACGGGGGCTGTTTTATTTCACTCATATAACTATCTGATTGATTTCATCAATCCAAATTCCAAACAATGAATAAAAGGATGAGAATATCTATTCAATTTTTTTGATCTCTTTCCTGGAAAGAAAGGAATATGGAAAAATTTCGGTCTCAGCGAATCGCACGTAGAGATATTGATAACACACATAGAGTTAATGGTATTTCATAACTAATCGATTGAGCAGCAGCTCGTAAACCACCCAAAAAGGAATATTTATTATTTGACCCATATCCTGACATAAGAAGTCCAATGGGAGCAGTACTCGAAATAGCAATCCATAAAAAAACACCTATATTTAGATCAACTAAAACAAAGTTATAGCCAAAAGGAATTACCGAATAGCTTAGTAGAATTGATATGACTGATAGGGATGGTCCGATACTGAATAAACGGGTATCTCCCCTAGATGGAAAGAGATTCTCTTTGAAAAGTAGTTTTGTCCCATCTGCCAGAGATTGAAGAATTCCCAAAGGACCGGCGTACTCAGGTCCAATACGCTGTTGTATCCCTGAGGCTATTTCTCTTTCGAGCCATACAATTACCAGTACACCTAGTGTGATTCCCAATACAAGAGTCAAAATAGGGAAAAGTCCCCATATAACTCCATAAACCTCTTTTAAAGACTCCAATCTGGAAAAAGAATTGATATCTTGTCCTTCTGTTATATCAGTTATCATTTCAACGATCAACTTCTCCCATAATGATGTCTATGCTACCTAGTATCGTCATAATATCGGCCAATTTCATTCTTTTAACTAACTGAGGAAGAATTTGCAAATTAATAAAACCTGGTGGACGAATTTTCCATCTCCAAGGAAAACCATTCTGATCTCCTATTAGAAAAATTCCTAATTCTCCCTTTGGGGCTTCAACTCTCACATAAAGTTCTTGTTTCGGCAATTCAAAAGTAGGAGAAGGTTTTTTACTAATGAATCCATATTCAAAATCATTCCAGCCTGGATCCCTTTCTCTATCAAAGCATCGGATTTCTAAATTCTCATATGGACCCCCCGGAATTCCTTCGAGAGCCCGCTGAATAATTTTTACAGATTCCGTCATTTCAGCAATTCGGACTAAATAACGAGCTAAAGAATCTCCTTCTTTTTGCCATTGAACTTCCCAATCAACTTCCCCGTAACATTCATAATGATCAACTTTACGAAGATCCCATTGTATTCCAGAAGCTCGCAGCATTGGTCCTGATAAACCCCAATTTATTACCTCTTCTCCACCAATAATGCCTACTCCCTCAACCCGTTCTAAAAAAATGGGATTTCGCGTAATAAGTTTTTGATATTCAACAACCCCTGTTAAAAAAAAATCACAGAAATCCAAACATTTATCTATCCAGCCATGAGGTAAATCGGCCGCTACTCCCCCGATACGAAAATAATTATGCATCATTCTCATACCGGTGGCAGCCTCGAATAAATCATAAATAAATTCTCTTTCTCTGAAAATATAGAAGAAGGGGGTTTGTGCACCAATATCCGCCATAAAAGGTCCAAGCCATAGCAGGTGAGAGGCTATACGACTCAACTCCAACATAATTACCCTGATGTAGCTGGCTCTTTTTGGTACTTGAATATTTCCTAACTGCTCCGGTCCATTTACGGTTATTGCTTCTGTGAACATAGTGGCTAAATAATCCCAGCGTGTTACATAAGGCAGATATTGTATAATTGTTCGGTTTTCCGCAATTTTTTCCATCCCTCTGTGTAAATAACCCAATATTGGTTCACAGTCAATAACATCTTCACCATCTAGAGTTACAATGAGTCGAAGAACACCGTGCATTGATGGATGGTGGGGACCCATATTCACTATCATGAAGTCTTTTCTTGTAGCTGGGACATTCATAGATTTTTTCTCAACTTTTTCTTCCATCAATTGCTTAAAACGAAAAAAAAAACAAAGTTCATCAAAATTCAAGATCTAATAAATCAAATAATTCAAAAATGACTCTTGAAATTAACGAGTTTTTGACTCTGGAATATCCAATTGATTAATTAATTTTTGATAATGTATTTTATTTTTCTTTGACAGATAAGACAGGAGTCGTTGTCGTTTTCCCAGAATTTTACGTAGGCCCCTTTGAGATAAATAGTCTTTTCTGTGGAATTCTAAATGTGAAGTAAGTCTTCGTATCCTATTTGTGAAACCGAATACTTGAAATTCAACAGACCCCGGGCTTTCTTTTATTTTTTCTTGTGAAATAAGCGGTATATATGCGTTTTTTGCCATAAAATGGAAGCCCCCCTTTATTGATATATATTGTTATTGATCAGTAATAAAATCAGAATGCCACTTATTTTTATTGGAATTTGGTATATATAATAATCTGAATTTTGTTAAGAAGTCCTGATTCTTTCTTTCTTGAATCATCTCCTCTTTCCGAATAATTTTCTTCGGAAAATACCTCCTGTTCTTTTTCATCCATTTTAGAAGTTCTTTCTATTTCTTCATTTTTCTCTTTTTTCTCCTTACCCTCTAACTCCTCCTCATCCTCCAGCTCCAACCCAGCTTTCTTGATTGAGGGTTTTTTCAGTTCCTTACCAAATTTGTAAGTCAAAATGGGCGATGGTGCTTTTCCCAAGTGGTACAGGCTAATAACAAATAAACTAATGGTAAAGATGCGATGCATAGAATCTCTCCATTCTAACACAATGCGCCCTCTTTTTTATATACGTATATTAAAGTATACTTTTTTGAATACGAAGTTGAATAAACTTATTTGAATTTAGCCAATCTAATACCCATTCAATCCATTTTAGTAAGAAAATTGGACCAATTAACCAACCAAAAAAACTACTTATTATAAAAAATATCTTGTTGTTGCATCGAAACAGATAAATGTTGACTAATCGGACTGAGATTGAACTTGGTAAAAGAAAATGGTTGAATAATTGAAAAATGAGATGATTCAGGAATACACATTGAATGCTAAGATTACGCATTGAATTTC